TCTTTATTAACTTAAATAGAGTCCCGGAACAGAACAATCTTGTGTCATAAGAAAAGCTATTATCCAAATCGCATTTTTGATTGGCTTCATCCCGAACGTCCCATCATTACTGATGGGGAAATCTGTTCGGAAAGAGATTTTATTATTTTAGCATTATCCCTTGACTTTAAGAACACACAAAGAAATCATGCAACACAACTTATTAACATCATCTGCAGGAACCATCCCTTCTTCAATGTCTATTGATACTACTACTAAAGCTTCTCAAATGTACAATCACTAGGATCCCGTTTATTTGACCATGTATACTGAGGTCCCAAAGCAGATATTGCTATTAGTCCCAGCTCATTGATAAAGTTCTTCAAATCCCTTGCTCCAGGTTTTGACTGGTTCGAAAGGACCAGGAAGCAGATGTCTATTCAATAGAAGAAGTTGTTCGACCTTTCTTTCATTTAGTTTGAACCACCCGAAACAAAAGGAAAATCAGGCTAGGAGATGACTCGTAATCGATCCGGCTGTTGGACCCTGGACCCACCCGGCCCGTATATTTCATAAGATGTGTTTCATTCGGGAGAAAGAACTAGACTTTTTTCATCGCCCCACGCAAGGCAGATCGAACAAAAGATCTTCCCACTAATGGTTTCATTCTCCCGGCTATGATACTGGTAAAGAGCCCTCTTCCTTCTCTCCGACACGGTTGTTGAGACACACTAAGTAGTTATGGGAAAGAAAAATGTCATCTGTGTGAAGGATATTGAGATAGCTTCTTCCTTGCCATAAGGAATAAAATTTTTCTCCAATGGGGTGGATGAACGCGTTCTCCATAAGTTGGGATCACTTGGGTATACCTAAATTGGCAGAGGAGGATTGAATCTTTCCTTTCCTTGCATCAAAAAGAAGAGCGGTTAGGAATCCATGTGGGCTTTCTGCTTTGGAGGGTTCCTGATTTATTCTATAGTGAGGGGCTATTTCTATTCCGAGTTGGCCTGCAGGGGATTCTAACAAACGCATTCGATGTAGTGCCTTACTTCCTTGTTGAAAGTAAGATTTTGAGATATTTACTTCCTTTACTGGTCGATAATCGGATTCTGTTGAAAGAAGTTTCATGTTCGCAAATCTTCTTCTAAAGATGTTGGATGCTTCTTTCTTCTGGGAATTGGCAGCTGCTTTAGCAGCTTCAGGCCCGTGCATATCTTAACTAGCGGACTTAGCCCGAAAAGAATATTGCCTGCTCTTCGTAAAGCAACTATGTCACTTCTTTCTATTAGTGAAAGGCTAAGGCTCCATCCCAACTTTCGAATGATTGCTAAGCCTCTTTCTTAACTACTAGTGGCATTTCTTTAAGAACGCATTCCTCCTAACTCCCAACAGCTTCTCAAGCAGCTTTTTCTTTCACAACTCCTTCCTTCCCTCCCGAAATCTGGCAAACAATGCCCATTTAAGCACCAAGCGGATATTTCCCCAATTTACTCAGCTGCTATTGAATTCAAGCCAACTGGTAAGGTTAGAATGGACCCTTTTTTAATGGGAAGAGGAAAGGAGATAGAGCCACGAAGAAAAGAAGCAAGCATTCCTTCAATAAACACGAGATGAGACAAAAAGAAAGAGAGATCGATTCATTAGGCCTTCTTAGAAATCGAGATGTGAGAAAGAGTCAGTGACTGAGGTGAGGGTATCAAAAAGAAGATAGTAAAGACAAAACCATTAGAGCTAAGTCCGGATAAAAGGAAGAAGACGGCGCTATAGAATCAGTTCTTGGAGGAAGAGAAGCTGTTGTCTCTTTCCAGGCAATGTCAGATCAGGAAGAGCTGGTTTTACTTTCTCTGTGGTTCGGTTTCCCTTCCTTTCTGTGGTAGCTAGGCTTGGTAGCATGGTTAACGGTAGCATGTTTGCTAGTCTTGTCGGACTAGGAGCTCTACTAGGCTTGACCATGGGAAATTTACTTATTAAAGAAAGAATGACGTAGGTAGACTAACTAGAAGTAGTAGGAGTTCCCGTCGAGGGGAAAATTTTTCATTTAGGAAAGATCCGATACCAAGTGAAAGCAAGCTAGCTGTTGATGCTATAGTCAGTCCGTGGTCAGCATACTTAGAGTCGTCTTCTTGCTGTTGTTGAATGTGAAGTTGTGATCAGCTTAGCAGTAAAGAGCTCTTGTTTAGCGAAAGTCGTATTCGGATTCTGCTTGAGCGGCCTTCTCTCTCTGAGTTAGGGCAAAGGTAGTTCGGTAAGCCTCGTAATCTAGTATGACCGAAGCATTAGCCCTGTCTCTATCCTTGGGTTAAGGGCCCATAGATTGGACTTAGTGCGGTGAGGTAGCTTAGGATGATGAAACCGTACCTGATGACTTTCGGACTTTCTTGCTGGATTGACTTCTTGACTTAGAGCTTTCACGTGGCAATCGAGCTGCCATTGATGGAGAAAATCTTGCTATAAAGAGGGAGTTGGCAGAGGTAGAATCGGCATCTGTCTCGCCTGCTGGAAAGCTTGACTTGGCTATTGAAATCAGCAGCAGATTTTTATCAAATCAACTTAATGTTGAAGAATCAGTTCTTGGAAGAATTTCTACTATAAGGGGAGGAGTTCTCTCTCCCTTCTTATATAAAGAAGAGTTCTCTTTGGACTGCTTTCAAAGGATAGAAAGGATAAGAGTCCTGCTTCCTTGCCTTTAGTATAGTAAAGAGGAAGTTTGTTTTCACTCTTATTCAATCATATATTTCTTCGATAGGAATGAATTGAATACGAATTAAGCCACTACGCGCTAACTAGAAATTGAATAAGAAAAGAGAGAAAGTAGGGTCGAAAAGAATGCATTGCAAAAAGCCCTACCTTCCGGCGGGGCTCTTTGGTTTTTTGGGTTCGATTCCCATAGTCCCGATGTGACTCCCCTGCAAAATATGGGAGTGGTGATTTCATAATGTATGTAGAAAAAAGCAATGGAGCTTCCGTCTCTTTCAGACCAAATTCGAAAGCTTTATTGTAAATTTCCGGAAAAGTCTTTCTCGTTATTGGACGAGGAAGTAGCTGATATTCAACGGTCCTAGATAAATCATTTCGATTTTCTTCGCTTCGTCTCCTTACCGCTCTACTCGCTACTTTATTAGTTACTAGTAACTAGAATCGTTCAAACAGTAAGTAAGCAATTCCCTAACCTCCCTTTCTTCCGACTTCAAAAGGCCTGAAGGTGGAAAGCTCAAGTAGGGTTGCATACTCTAACTCCATACATAAGGACGAAGTCGTAAACGGCATAGTTTTTATCTTTGCAGACATGTACGCCTCGAACTAAGTGCGGAGTCTTGAGCTTAGAGCCATCCACACTATATGCCTGTTCTTGGCACGTCTCAAAATCTAAATCTCTGGCTGTTCAAAACAAGCATTCCATTTCAAAGGATGTGGCCGGGTGATCGCAAACCACTATCTAAGGGTCAGTAGATGGGTTCAGGACTTCATCCCATCGCGGGCTAAATAGCGTAGATAAGAAGGTCGTCGTTTTCAAGGTAATCAGGGCTTCTTTGAAAGAAAATGCCTTTTGTTGTTGTCGCGTCTTAGGGTCAACTCGGCTTTGAGGCTGGTGACCTTCTCCGGTCCTGGAAGGAAGCCCTACTTTCCTTCCTTCCCCCAGCAGGCAACAACACTGGGAGGAAGACGATCAGGATCTCACGTATGGCAGCTGTTGGAACAAACTCCGAATCCAAGAGGCCTAGAAAAAAAGGAAACTCACCACTCACTGGTGAAAGAGGAGAGAGAAAGGACCAATTAAAGTCCCCGGTGACACCAACCATGGTCCCTGGATGCGTTTAGACACTTCCTTTAGCTGCTCCCAAAGACATCTCCTCTCAGATATAAGGTTTGAGGCCTTTTATCTCGTCCAAGGCAGACAAAAATGTTTATCAATTCTTTTGTCCCAGCAGCTACAAGATAAAGCCTGATCAGATCTCTGTATCTCATAGTTATATTCCAGATCAGCCAAATTCTGCCGTTCCCGGCTTCATTCTCCACAGTAATGGCTTTATTACAATCCTTTCCCAAGCATCCTGGTAATTCTGGCCGCCTTTCCACTCCTCACTTTGGTTTCCACCAAGCCAATCAAATCTGCCTCTTGTGCTCTTATATAATCTTTGACCCTGCATCGTGTTCGTGTGTGTTTATTGAGCTTTCTTCACTTCAGCGCCATGCGCTTTGCTTCGCTTTATAAGAAGAGAGAGACCTTTGAGAGTGAAAAGTAAGGGCAAGCGATAGAAAGGATAGTCCCTCGCGCGAACTACAACTACTAGAAAATGGTGAGATCATTAGTGAAAGAAGGACCAAAGACGATCCTATCCTAAAGGAGAAGGAAGAAGGAGGGAATAGGAACTAATGAGTAGAAAAATGAAAATGGTGACCTCCTATGTTTTCATAGTTTTTTCTCTACTATCGTTTTTTTCTGTGGTTATGTTTATAATTCCCGCCGGGGAAGAAACAAAACTTTTCATCCTCTTTCCGGTCGGGGGGTCCGCCGCCCTAGCCTTTACCTTTGCCGCAACTACTATTATAGATCATATCCTTTGTTTACTCTTTTTTTATTGTTCAACCATATGCGTTTTCCTTATAAAAAAACGAGTAGACTTAGCCATTCGATTAGTATTAGCACATTTGATTTTCGTACCACTTATCTATATTTTACTTTCCCATAACCCTTATGGTTCCATTGAGTTTTTAAAAGAACTTGTGAAGGTGGGCTTTCTTAATTTGAACATAAGACTCTCTTTTCTATTTTTAAGAACCTGTTTTTCCAATGATCCAACGCTTGACTTTGTTGAAAAACAAGCAACTAGTTTATTGGCGGTAATTATGTCATTTTACATTTTTATTTTTCTAATGAAATATGTCCAGTACTTATAAATTTAGATATATAAAATATGGTACTCTTTTTCCTTTGAATTCCTCCTTTATATTCTATGAATTTCATTTCGCACCGGAAACAATTCTAGGAGAAGTTCGAATCCGTTCTGTTCGGATATTGA